GTTGAAAGGCCTGAAAGAGAACGTTGTTCTGGGGGGGATGATACCCGTTGGTACTGGATTCGAGGGATTGGTGCACCCTTCGAGACAACATAACAACATTTCCTTGGAAACCAAAAATAATAATATATTTGAGGGGGAAATGAGAGATATTTTGTTTCACCACAGAAAATTTTTTGATTCTTGCCTTTCAAAGAATTTCCACGATACGTCAGAACAATCATTTATAGGTATAGGATTTAATGATTCCTAAAAGCGGATTTAGCCTTTTATTTGAAAACATTTGATTTCATTTAGTAATAGTAAAAATGATAATAATGAATAGAAAAGTAATAATGTAACGGCTTAGGTCGTCTATCTACGGCTAATTTGCGGTAGAAGAGAAGGTTCCATCGGAACAATTATTTATTTTAGGATACCCTCGTCTCTTTTTTTTTTTCAAAAAAAGAGGGGGGTGTGGGGAGAAATGACAAAAAGATATTGGAACATCGATTTGGAAGAGATGATGAAGGCCGGAGTTCATTTTGGACATGGTACTAGGAAATGGAATCCTAAAATGGCCCCTTATATTTCTGCAAAGCGTAAAGGTATTCATATTATAAATCTTACTAGAACCGCTCGTTTTTTATCAGAAGCCTGTGATTTGGTTTTTGATGCAGCAAGTAAGGGAAAACAATTCTTAATCGTTGGCACTAAAAATAAAGCAGCTGACCTAGTAGCATGGGCTGCAATAAGGGCTCGGTGTCATTATGTTAATAAAAAATGGCTTGGCGGTATGTTAACGAATTGGTCCACTACAGAAACGAGACTTCATAAGTTTAGAGACTTGAGAACAGAACAAAAAACAGGGAGACTCCATCGTCTTCCGAAAAGAGATGCGGCCGTGTTGAAAAGACAATTATCTCACTTGCAAACATATCTGGGCGGGATTAAATATATGACGGGGTTACCAGATATTGTAATCATCATCGATCAACACGAAGAATATACGGCTCTTCAAGAATGTATCACTTTGGGAATTCCAACAATTTGTTTAATCGATACAAATTGTGACCCCGATCTTGCAGATATTTCGATTCCAGCCAACGATGACGCTATATCTTCAATTCGATTAATTATTAACAAATTAGTATTCGCAATTCGTGAAGGGCGTTCTAGTTATATAAGAAATCCGTAATTCATAATCATATAATTTAATAATAAGATAAAAAACTTAACTTACTTTGGAAATTTCATATAATTTTGTAATCAGTTACTATTTATGAATCTCAGATACTCTGTTTGGATCTCAAAAAAGAGATAAAAAACTGGGGATATTATGTGATTCGTTGTATTCAAGAATTTAATTGGTATTATAAATATATATATGGGATTCAAGTAGTCACGTAGAGAAAGAGACGTTTGAATAAAAATAATTTTCTTTAAAGCTATATTTTTTTAAGAGGGCAATATGAATGTTCTATCCTGTTCTATCAACACACTAAAGGGGTTATATGATATTTCTGGTGTGGAAGTAGGCCAACATTTCTATTGGAAAATAGGAGGTTTTCAAGTCCACGGCCAAGTACTTATTACTTCTTGGGTTGTAATTGCTATCTTATTGGGTTCAGCTACTCTAACTGTTCGGAACCCACAAACCATTCCGACCGGTGGTCAGAATTTCTTCGAATATGTACTTGAATTCATTCGAGATGTGAGTAAAACTCAAATTGGAGAAGAATATGGCCCCTGGGTTCCTTTTATTGGAACAATGTTTCTATTTATTTTTGTTTCTAATTGGTCAGGAGCGCTTTTACCTTGGAAAATCATACAATTACCTCATGGGGAGTTAGCCGCACCCACGAATGATATAAATACTACTGTTGCTTTGGCTTTACTCACGTCAGTGGCATATTTCTATGCGGGTCTTACCAAAAAGGGATTGGGTTATTTCGGGAAATATATTCAACCAACCCCAATCCTTTTACCCATTAACATCTTAGAAGATTTCACAAAGCCTTTATCACTTAGTTTTCGACTTTTCGGAAATATATTAGCCGATGAATTAGTAGTTGTTGTTCTTGTTTCTTTAGTACCTTTAGTGGTTCCTATACCTGTCATGTTCCTTGGATTATTTACAAGTGGTATTCAAGCTCTTATTTTTGCAACTTTAGCCGCGGCTTATATAGGGGAATCCATGGAGGGCCATCATTGACTAGTTTTTGAAAGATTCTTTTTTAGCTTATCTCAAGGTAATGTATGCGTGGCTCAAAAAAAATCTAATCTAATTAGTCTAATTAGGAAATCTAAATATACAACTCACTATATACAATCTAGAGTAATAGCCAAAGATATTAGAGTAGAGAGTTATAAAAAAAAGGGAAAGAGATCTAAAAGATCTTTTTCCTAAAATTATTGGTTGATCCACTTATATTATACCATTCTCTCCTGACTAGATATTCATTTTATATTGCTGGTCGGCCAATCCTAATATTTCCTATTCGGAATCAGAATTTGAATAAGA